GTTAGAGTATTGCTTTCATACGGCGGGAGTCATTGGTTCAAATCCAATAGTAGGTAGAACTCATTAGATACCGGAGTCAATGGTATCTAATAAGTTTTTCTACCATACTTTTTCTTTTAGTTGTATCAGATTAGACTTTAACTGTATTCCATTTCAATTAGCAGAATTTAAATGGGGTATGTATAGTATAATAAATAACTTCCACTTCTAAAGATAAAAAACTTCTTTTGATTGATTATTTTTATTTATTGGAAATATTATTGATAGCCTCCACTCGTGTTCTAGCCCGCCTGAGAGCTAGATTCGCCTCAATTGCCTGTTTCTTACCTTCAGCTCTACTTAAGTTAGCTTCAGCTATTTTAAGAGCTTGTTGAGCTTCTTGCGGATCAATGTCAGTACTCATCTCTGCATCATTTCCTAAAATAGTGATCTCATTATTACCTATCCTAGCGAAACCGCCCATCAGAGCCACAGTTAACCATTGGTCATTGAGGCGTATTCTCAAAAGACCGATATCTACAGCTGTAGCAATAGGGGCATGGTTTGGTAATACACCAATTTGGCCACTATTAGTAGATAAAATGATTTCTTTCACTTCTGAATCCAAAATAATTCGATTAGGAGTCAGTACACAAAGATTTAAGGTCATTTCTTCAAATTGCTCTCCCCTTCTAAGTTCATAGCTTTCGCGGTAGCTTCATCAATGTTACCCACCAAATAAAAGGCCTGCTCGGGAAGACCATCTAATTCTCCGGAAAGAATCAATTGAAACCCCTTAATTGTTTCTGCGAGAGCAACATATTTACCTGGAGAACCAGTAAATACTTCTGCCACGAAGAAGGGTTGTGACAAAAAACGCTCAATTTTTCGTGCTCTTGCTACAGTTAAACGGTCCTCCTCGGATAATTCGTCCAACCCAAGGATAGCTATAATGTCTTGAAGTTCTTTGTAACGTTGTGAAGTTTGCTTAACTCTTTGCGCAATTTCATAATGTTCCTCGCCAACAATCCGAGGTTGTAACATAGTTGACGTGGAATCTAAAGGATCCACTGCCGGATAAATACCTTTGGCAGCTAATCCTCTTGATAGTACGGTAGTAGCATCTAAATGTGCAAATGTCGCGGCAGGAGCAGGGTCGGTCAAATCGTCCGCAGGTACATAAACTGCTTGGATCGAAGTTATGGATCCCTCTTTGGTAGAAGTAATTCTTTCTTGCAAAGAACCCATTTCTGTACTAAGTGTAGGTTGATAACCTACTGCAGAAGGCATTCTCCCTAATAAGGCGGATACTTCTGATCCTGCTTGGACGAAACGAAAGATATTGTCGATGAATAAAAGTACGTCTTGCTCATTAACATCCCGGAAATATTCTGCCATGGTTAGGGCAGTCAAACCAACTCTCATACGAGCTCCCGGGGGTTCATTCATTTGACCATAGACTAGAGCCACTTTTGATTCTGCAATATTTTTTTCATTAATCACTCCAGATTCTTTCATTTCCATGTAGAGATCATTTCCTTCACGAGTACGTTCGCCTACTCCGCCAAATACGGATACGCCTCCATGAGCTTTGGCAATGTTGTTGATCAATTCCATGATGAGTACTGTTTTACCTACTCCAGCTCCTCCAAATAACCCTATTTTTCCTCCACGGCGATAGGGAGCTAAAAGATCCACTACTTTAATTCCTGTTTCAAAGATTGATAATTTTGTATCTAACTGTATAAAGGCAGGCGCAGATCTATGAATAGGAGATGTTGTGCGAGTATCTACGGGACCTAAATTATCAACAGGCTCCCCAAGAACATTGAAAATTCGTCCAAGAGTAGCTCCTCCGACTGGAACACTTAGAGGAGTTCCCGTGTCAATCACTTCCATCCCTCTCATCAGCCCATCTGTAGCACTCATAGCGACAGCTCTAACTCGATTATTTCCTAATAATTGTTGTACCTCGCAAGTAACATTAATTTGTGGACCGACAGTATCTCGACCCTTAACTACTAAAGCATTATAAATATTAGGCATTTTGCCGGGGGGAAAAACGACATCCAATACCGGGCCAATAATTTGAGCGATACGCCCTAGGTTTTTTTCTTCAAGCGTGGAAACGCCAAGACCAGAAGTAGTAGGATTTATTCTCATAATAATAAAGTAAAATATGTCGAAATTTTTGAATAGTACCGAAAAAAAATATGTCCGATATCAAATTGATCAGTTAATTCAATAATAAAAAAATGGAGTTAGCATTCGATTTAGTTTGTACCACTCAAATGAATCCAATTCAATCATTTACACTACACATTGAATGATGAAATTTTCAAGTTCAACCAATCTTTATTTCTTTTTTTATGGATTTTTGTGTTTTATACTACGATTTATGCCTAGTTTCACATCTAGGATTTACATATACAACATATATCACTGTCAAGAGGGAATTTTTATTAGTATTTCATTTCTTAGATTAATAATAAGAAGGGATATACTCCTCAATTATAAACTT